TGAGGAAGAAAAAAACCAAACCTATGGAACAGAAATAAATAGATCCATAGAAAAGATTCAATTACCCAGATCGGATTATATTTATTTGATACACTCTTGTCAATGTGAATGTGTTGAGAAAAAATACCCAATGAAAAAACAAACAGATTAATTCAATTGAAATGAAATTCAATTTTAATAAAATCACTAAAAAAAAAAGAAAAAAAAAAAAAATAGAAAAAATAGAAAGAAATTGACTAAAAAATTCACTAGAATTTTAATAAAAAAACTTAATAATAATAATAAAAAAATAAATAACATAATAAAAACTAAGAACTTGGATTAGTACTACATAGATAATATCCACATAGGTACAAACAAAAAAACTATAGGGTAGAAGAAAAAATTAAGGAAGAACTAGGAACAAATTCTAGGGCTTATTCAACCAATATAAATCAATATTAAATAGACTAAGAAAGGCGAATCCCCCTTTATTTGTTAATCGAGTCCAATCCATTGAAGGTAATTGAAGGTAATGTCAAATTCTTCTATTTCGAGACCGAATTGCTTCATTTATTCACTTGATTTGTTCCTATCCATCTTAATAAAAATTTCTATCAAATAAATTCCAATATCCAATAAGAAATAAGCTAAGAATCAAATAAGATTAAAAAAAATATCTATATCGATCTATATAGATATAGGTATGAATAAAATATGAATAGCAAGAGAAGGGGGATAATATAGAAAAAGCTAGATATGTATATAAATTATCCACACCCTCTTTTTTTTATTTCATTTAAGTAAATTGCGTTTGTTTAAAACGAAGTTCTGTAAAAACCCCCGCCCTCTTTAAAATATCATGAACAGTTTCTGTAGGTTGAGCGCCTTTTTCAAGGAAATCGAGAATAACAGGAACATTAAAATGGGTTTGATTTTTTATCGGATCATAAAAACCCACTTTCCGAAGATCTCTTCCTTCTCTTCGGGACCGAACATCAATTGCAACGATTCGATAAACGGCTCATTGGGATAGGGGTACAAAAAAAGGACCCCCCCCCCTAGAAACGTATAAGAAGTTTTCTCTTCGTACGGCTCGATAAAAAAAGGATTCGAAGTTCCGTCTATATCTATATTCTATATCTATATATAGATAAAGAATATAGATCTCTGGGACGGAAGGACTCGAACCTCCGAATAGTGGGACCAAAACCCAATGCCTTACCACTTGGCCACGCCCCATTTTGATTTCTATTTAACACTAATAAAACTAATATTGGTATTGGTTCTTCGTCAATTCTCGCCCAAATAGATATGAAATATATTGGCTTGTTGTTCGGATTTTGATATGTGGAGATATAGAATTAAACTGAATTTATTGATCATAATATATAATTAAATTAAGATATTGTATGAAAATATGATTTCTTCTATTTTGATTTGAGAATTGAAGGGTTTTGGATTGGGTGCGTTTAAAGAAGGGTTTTTGGTCTACCTTACTTTATTTATTTATTTACTTTATTATATTTTATATCAATTTTTATACCAATAACATATTAATAACTCAGTCAAAATACAATTATCGTCAAGAACAAATTAATAACTCAGTCAAAATACAATTATCTTCAAGAAAAAATGTTTGTTATGTTTAATATTTTTAGTTTGATTTGGATCTGTATTAATTCTGTCCTTTATTCAAGCAGTTTTTTCTTCACAAAATTGCCCGAAGCTTACGCTTTTTTGAGTCCAATCGTAGATGTTATGCCAGTAATCCCTGTGCTCTTTTTTCTATTAGCCTTTGTTTGGCAAGCTGCTGTAAGTTTTCGATAAAATCTTTAATACTGTCCTAGAAGAATTCATGGTTTATTCAAGAAACCAATTCTAACAATTGATAAGATCAGATAAGTCTTATAATATAAGCCCTCAACTCAAACATCGAAATTAGTGTATAGATGCGAGAAATCTGGATCGCCCTATTTCCGCATTCTAACCTTTCGGACCCTTTTTCCATTCCATTGAAAAAGACCCTATTAGAATTCGAGCCCCCCCCCAAGATCGAATTCTAGATAGGAAAAATATCTAATTTTAGGTATAAAAGAAAATCTTTGGTTTGGTAATGAAAGACTCGACTTTTATTACAAATGAATTTTTAAAAATTCTTTTCGATTTCTAAAAACCACTTCATTTCTTGGTATCAAAGTATAATATGTGGTATAAAAATAGAGAATCTATTTTCTTTTTTTTTTTTTTCTAAACCAAAAAAAGATCTTGGAGATTATGTAATGCTTACTCTCAAACTCTTTGTTTACACAGTAGTTATATTCTTTGTTTCTCTCTTCATCTTCGGATTTTTATCTAATGATCCAGGGCGTAATCCTGGACGCGAAGAATAAGAAATAAGGTTTTTTCCTTGCTTGAGTTTAACTGTTCTTAGCATTTTATCTATTCTACATCTTTAACTATTAAATTAAATAAAGCAAAAAGGTTCGATAAATATAAATTTGAAAGATGAAAAAAAAAT